CATAAGTCCCTCCCTCCAACACATGAATTAAGAATTCTCGCAATAACAAGGTCTACTCGACATGAATTAGAAAACCTTTCACAGGAATTTTTTCAAAAATTCTCACATAATATTATCAACTGATCAGAACGGTTCGTTATTAGACCGTGGTATTTGATTCGCCAAATACATCATTATTGTATACTCTTTTATATGTATAACGCAACCCAATCTTTGTTTTTCAAGTTTATATAATCTCTTATTCTTTTTTTTAATCGAAATATCTAATAAATTCGCCCTTGACAGTAATATATGTTGTATATGTAAATCCTAGATGTCAAAATAAGGGGCATTCGTCCATGAAAAGAAAGAAAGGGTCTAGAGACAAAAAAGAAAATAATAGCCCAGGCCAAAATCGATATGTTTAAGTAGGAAATAAGAGCCAATGAGATAGAAAAATGAAGAAAAAATGGAGTTCGGGTTCGAATTCTATAGATAATAGGCATGGTGTTGTCTATAATGATAGGCAAATGAAAGTCTTTCTCAATCTCGTGATTCATGAACTTGATGTTTTATTTTGAAAATGGGGTTAAATGGGTTTTGATTGAACTTGAAAATTCACTCACTAAAATCGAATAAGTAAACAATTGAATTGGATTCGGTGGGATGTTTGGTAACAACGAAATCGAGTGCTAACGCACATTTCGTACTTGAATTAACCGATCTACTTAATTTGCTTTGCTATCGAACATTTATTATGGATTTCATAATTTTTTTTTAATTCGACATATTTTTAGTTTTGTATGAGAATAAATCCTACTAGTTCTAACCCTGAGGCTCCCGCGCTTGAAAAAAAAAACTTGGGGCGTATTGCTCAAATAATCGGTCCGGTACTGGATGTAGCTTTTCCACCGGGAAAGATGCCTAATATTTACAACGCTCTGGTAGTTAAGGGTCGAGATTCTCTTGGTCAACAAATTAATGTAACTTGTGAAGTACAGCAATTATTAGGAAATAATCGCGTTAGAGCTGTAGCTATGAGTGCTACAGATGGTCTAATGAGAGGAATGGAAGTGATTGACACAGGAGCTCCTTTAAGTGTTCCAGTCGGCGGAGCGACGCTTGGACGAATTTTCAACGTGCTTGGAGAGCCCGTTGATAATTTAGGTCCTGTAGATACTCGCGCAACATCTCCTATTCATAGATCTGCGCCTGCCTTTATACAATTAGATACAAAATTATCTATTTTTGAAACAGGAATTAAAGTCGTAGATCTTTTAGCCCCATACCGACGTGGAGGAAAAATAGGACTATTCGGGGGGGCTGGAGTAGGTAAAACAGTACTCATTATGGAATTGATCAACAACATTGCCAAAGCTCATGGAGGTGTATCCGTATTTGGCGGAGTAGGTGAACGTACCCGTGAAGGAAATGATCTTTACATGGAAATGAAAGAATCTGGCGTAATTAATGAACAAAATATTGCGGAATCAAAAGTAGCTTTAGTCTATGGTCAGATGAATGAACCACCGGGGGCTCGTATGAGAGTTGGTTTAACTGCCCTAACTATGGCGGAGTATTTCCGCGATGTTAATGAACAAGACGTACTTCTATTTATCGACAATATCTTTCGTTTTGTCCAAGCGGGATCCGAAGTATCTGCTTTGTTGGGTAGAATGCCTTCCGCTGTGGGTTATCAACCCACTCTTAGTACCGAAATGGGTTCTTTACAAGAAAGAATTACTTCTACCAAAGAGGGGTCCATAACTTCTATTCAAGCAGTTTATGTACCGGCGGATGATTTGACCGATCCAGCTCCGGCCACGACATTTGCACATTTAGATGCTACTACCGTACTATCAAGAGGATTGGCCGCCAAAGGCATCTATCCAGCAGTAGATCCGTTAGATTCAACGTCAACTATGCTCCAACCTCGGATTGTTGGTGAGGAACATTATGAAACTGCGCAAAGAGTTAAACAAACTTTACAACGTTACAAAGAACTTCAGGACATTATAGCTATTCTTGGGTTGGACGAATTATCCGAAGAAGATCGCTTAACCGTAGCAAGAGCGCGAAAAATTGAGCGTTTCCTGTCACAACCTTTTTTCGTAGCAGAAGTATTTACTGGTTCCCCAGGGAAATACGTTGGTCTAGCAGAAACAATTAGAGGGTTTAAATTGATTCTTTCTGGAGAATTGGATGGTCTTCCTGAACAGGCTTTTTATTTGGTAGGTAACATTGATGAAGCTACTGCGAAGGCTGCGAACTTATAAATGAGGAGCAAATTTAAGAAATGACCTTACATCTTTGTGTACTGACTCCGAATCGAATTGTTTGGGATTCGGAAGTGAAAGAAATAATTTTATCTACTAATAGTGGACAAATTGGCATATTACTCAATCACGCGCCTATTGCCACAGCTGTAGATATAGGTATTTTGAGAATACGACTTAACGACCAATGGTTAACGATGGCTCTGATGGGAGGTTTTGCGAGAATAGGGAAGAATGAGATCATT